TATATAGATAGAGAGGGCCTGCCCGTAGATGTGTATCCCGTGGTGGCTATAGTATTTATAATAACTTTTTTGGATCTGAAATGGGTTCTGCGACTATAGGATCTAAACCTGGAACTGGAAACCCTCCGAGGTGTGTAAGTGCTTAGGCAAGGAAAAAGAAAGAAGAAGAAGGCACAGCTAGTGAACCAATGACACAAATACTTTATCCCCATCTCTCTCTGATACTGAGGGCTCTTGATCTGGCTCATATGTATGGAATTTGAATCTGTTTAAAATATGCGCTGTAGCTAGGACCTTTGCGTTTCGAGGGGAAGGGAGCTCCCATCTATCTTAAGTCTCAAGGGCGTATGCCTTTATGGGAACGTAACAACGGTTGGGAATAGCGTTAGGCCCAGCAGCTGCGGTTCTTATTCCTCCGGACAGGCTTAGGCAGCTAGTCCCAAGCAACTAAGTGTAAAGAGCCGAAGGCAAGGAGAGCAACAAGGGCAAGGTCAGGAGTTTCTCTAACATCGGAACTTACGACAGGCTAGACTCAGCTAGATATTAGCGGGGTGTTCTCCTGTCCTTGGTTGGTTTAGGGAGTCCTTTCCTCATCTAGCGTCACTGGCTCAGCAAGGACTAATATTTGGCATGGCTTATCGTCTACAGTCAAGTATGCTGGAGGAAGTCGAGCCGGATCTGGTCTATCATAAGGGATTTGCCTTTTATATTGATTCCTACGGATTGGATCAAAATCAATTCGTCGAATGATGAGCCAGGGATGAATCGAAAAAAAATCTTTATCGGGTTTACCTCCTATTTTCTTTATGAAGAGAATCTTTTGATAGAAGGAAGGATCAGAAAGAAAAACGAAATTAGAAAAGAAAAAGCAGGCTGGGCGGAACGATCAGCTGATGCGTAGCGTCAGGATGGGCTATGAGAGGCGGGAATGATTTGGAAGATCAGGACAGGTAGTAAGGAACCCTAGATCCACCTATGAAACAAAACACTATCACAAGCTGTAGGGGAAGGACATCCTCCGCCAAAGGCCACTCACAATGTGACCGCAGCAGGATATCGCCAGATCCCTCCCTATGACTTAGAAGCAAACATTTGGTCTATTAACGCCCTTTAATCTTAGAACTTCTTAAGACCTCTCCAAAACACGCCGAACTATTCTATACCCTTCTTAGATAAGCACAAATCCCTAGGGAGACACCCGCAGAAGAACTGCAGTCTATCTTTTCCCAGATCATAGCACCTCAACCAATAGCATTCTCGGGTGAGGCTATAGATGCTAGTAGACACCCACACCTGGATGCTGTCTACATTACCGCCTACGTAGGAGACTGCAGGATTAGACGAAGAATGGTTGACAATTGGGCAGGAATCAACGTCTGCACCCTATAAATCGCAGAAGTCCGCGGGATAAGCGAAGAAGACTTTTCCCTTTTAAGTTAGTATTCCAAATGGTTGGTCAAGGGAGCAGAGCGATAGGATTCCCGGGTGCCCGAGCGGGAGCAGTTGACGTTGAGCTTCAAGAGCAAGCGATATAAATCTTCTTTGCCTAAAAAAAAAGACAAGAAAGAAAGCCGCAAGAGTCGGCCAAAAAGCCGTATCGCGCGAGGCGCTCACGTTTTTTTTGGCTGGTTGCGATCAGATGTAGGAGAGAAGTTCGTTTAGGAGCCACCGCATATGTTGACTCTTGAATTGATTCGTGAGATTTGCGATCGCTCTTTCCTCCCGCCTCGCAGGTCCTCAAAATCCCCTAGAGTATTCAATGAAAAATGGTTTGATCATTCAATGGATCAAGCAAGGTGTTGATTTTTCAACCAGAAAGCTAAGTTTTCAGGAACCTAGGTAATAAAATGAATAGTATCCCGATCAAACAAGAGACTTTTCTTACTGACCTTACTAAGGAATGAACTTTTGGTCTCTCATTTTCTCTTTTTAGGATTGTTCGGGAGACATGGTCCAAGCCCGGTGAGAGGAATTGCAATACGACTTCCTACTTCCTACTACAATCGTCGCAGCTTGCGACTAACACCAGCTCCTAGATCGGATCAGAACTTTCATTCTCGGCAGACCTAGCAGCTTCCTTATTTAAACGCGTAAGAAGGCTTAGGTTCTTGAAGAACTTATGAGTTTTCTGTCTTTCCAGCCCTGCTTTGTAGTGAGGGAAGCCGATTAGTCTTTGCGAGAGGGCGTGGGCTTCCGTCCTTCCTTGCCTTGCAGATCTTTCCCTGCTGCTATACGTAACTGCGACGGTATTCTCTGTCTTTTCTTTGTTTGTTGTAGGCTCGACCGATAGGGACATTTATGGATTCATTCCTGGGGTCTTTATTTGAAGTTCAGCAAACTCGTAGAGAGAGCGGGCTACACCTAGCTTAGCCTATCTTGATGAACCAGACAGATCCGCCCCAGATAATGACCTTCATTCAATTGTTGTTTCTATCCGCAGCCCCTTGTATAGGGTTCCAAACCTTAACAAGCTATCAAACTGACTAGAGGTGTATAGATA